CATAGATCCCTCTTAGATCTTCTTTCTCCAATCTTGGGTTAGGGAAGAAGGAGATATTCGCGACTACTGGTGGTTTCATTATGGGGCAGCTCATGATCTTCATATCGATCTATTATCCACCTCCGCATCGATTCTTTCTTAGCTAAACGGGTGGAAGATCCATCCAATTTGGTTATATCATGAACTCGAAAAACGGATCTGAATGTGACTGAAATGCACGATCTTCACAGGTATCACTTTTCACGATACCTAAACCTAAAAGGTGGAATAGCGATTTTCGAACCATTTCCTATAAGAGAATGGTTTTCATTACTTTGAGAAATGGATTCTATATCAAAATCAAACTATAGCTATTGCATTAAATAAGAAAAGAAACTAATAGAAGTCGAAGACGCGGAATGGTAGTGAATAGAGAAAAAGATTCTTCTGATTTTCTTGTTCCTGAAAATATTCTATCTATCTCCTAGACGCTGTAGAGAATTGAGAATTTTCATGTCTTTCAATTCTCGTACTCGTAATTGGAAAGTTACGGAAGGAGATCCATCATTTTGTAATGAAAACAACATAAAAAACTCTGGACAATTTCGAAATCAGACCAAGCGTCTTAATACATATGCAAAAAAATTCATTATTGGCCTACCATTGATTACAAGATTTAGCTTTTAAGAATCGCTATTGCTTTGATACGAATAATGGCAGTCGTTTCAGTATGTTAAGGATACAGATGTATCCACAATTCATTTAGAGTTACTTAATAGCCTATTTCTTATACTATATCTCTCTCCCGTGAAATTCTCGAGCCAAAAGATGGATACATATGCTGTGTTTCATTTTGCTAAATGATATCAATTAAATGGTGTATCAATTCGATAAATTGGATATAGCAATAAATAAATCAGCAAAATTCTTTTATTTTAGATCGAAGAAACATTTCTTCGATCTAAAATAAAAGAATGTACCCTTCTATCCAAATCCAATTTGCATCGATAAAATAAATCCAAATTATAGATTCCAGCAGTAGATGAATAATTGCAAATTTTTGTGTGTACGAGATTCGAATAACTTAAAAATAACTGACATAATTTTTTATTTTTCCTGATCAGAAAAATATATGAAAAAGAAAGGAGGTAGAAAAATTTTTTGATTTATGGTTAAAGAAGAAAAACAAGAAAACAGGGGTTCTGTTGAATTTCAAGTATTCAGTTTCACCAATAAGATACGGAGACTTGCTTCACATTTGGAATTACACAAAAAAGATTTTTCATCGGAAAGAGGTCTACGAAGACTTTTGGGAAAACGTCAACGTTTGCTGGCTTATTTGGCAAAGAAAAATAGAGTACGTTATAAGAAATTAATAAGTCAGTTGGATATTCGGGAGAAGTAATTTAATCGTTCGAATTTTTTTCTTATTTTATTAGTAGTCTTATAGTAGTCTTAGATTTTGCATTTTGATGAGCCTCGTTTTGAGGAATTCATGGAATAATGAATTAAGGAAGAAAAAAGAATAAGAACAAGGATACATAACATAAAAAAAAGAATAGATAAGATGATATTCGCCCCCCTCCTACATATTTAATTTCTTCTCCTATACAAAAACTCGCAAGACCTACTCCATTGATAATTCCATCAATAACACATTTATCAAAAAAATACGTTAGTTCAGCAAATCTTCTTATACCCAGGATAAAGAGCCTAGTATAGAAAACATCTATATAACCGCGATTATATGACCAGCTGTATACCTTTTTTTTTACTTGATCCAAAAAGAACTTTTTGGGATTTCCTTTTACAAGGGAGTTTTTAAAATTCAAATTCTGAAAAAAAGAATAAGCGGATCCATAGCATATATATGCTATGAATAGCCCAAAAATAGCTATACTTACAGAAGAAATTGCATTAGTGAGAAATTCATATGAATTTATAGAAGAATTAGAACTTTCTTCGAAAAGGCTTATTGAAGGGGTTAGCCACTTTGATAATATGGTTAACTCCAGTGTTCCATTATCCACTACTCCATTATCGAAATGGATTCCTATGGATCCAATGAACAAAGTAAAAAGAAGTAATATAAGAAGAGGAAATAGCATAGTATTTCCAGTTTCGCGAGGATAGACAAAAGTATTTTTCGATCCAAAGGAAATACTAAAGAATCCTATCCTTTTTCTTGTATTACCAGAAATTGGGGGTATATTTTGTGAAAAAAAAGAAACTCCACTCTTCATTGTTGATAAAACAAAATCTCTATTGACTCCTTTGGGTATGCTTTTTCCCCATAAGGATATCGAATACAACGAACCTTCTTTAGTACTACTGTAATTTTTAAAATGAACACGCAAATACCCATCAAAAGTAAGTAAATATATTCGAAACATATAAAATGCAGTTAATCCTGCAGTAAAAGAAGCTATTATTCCAAAAAAAGGTGAATACAACCAACTATTACTAAGGATTTCATCTTTGGACCAGAAGCAAGCAAGAGGTGGAATACCACAAAGAGAAAGTGTACCCAATAAAAAAGTCGTTCTTGTAATAGGAACATATTTTTTTAAACCACCCATAAGAACCATATTCTGACTTTTATCTGGTGAATATCCAACAAGAGGTTCCATTGAATGAATAACGGATCCGGATCCCAAGAACAATAAAGCTTTCGAATAAGCATGAGTGATCAAATGGAATAAAGCTGCTTGATAAGAACCTATACCTAGAGCTAACATCATATAACCCAATTGAGACATTGTAGAATAGGCTAAGCTTCTTTTAATATCTCTCTGAGCAAGAGCTAAAGTCGCTCCTAAGAAAAGTGTTATTGTACCTACTAAGGAAATGAAACTCATTATCAAAGGTAGGGATATGAAAAGAGGAAGAAGTCGAGCTACAAGAAAAACCCCCGCAGCAACCATAGTTGCTGCGTGTATAAGAGCCGAAATGGGAGTGGGTCCTTCCATAGCATCGGGTAACCATACGTGAAGAGGGAATTGTGCAGATTTTGCAACTGCACCAAGAAATAATAAAAAAGCAAACAAAGTAGGAAGTAATGAATTAATCCCATTATTAGGAATCCAGTTATTAGCTATTTTGAACAAATCCCGAAACTCTAAACTACCTGTTATCCAAAAAAAACCTAAAATTCCTAATAACAAACCAAAATCCCCTACACGATTAGTTACAAAAGCTTTTTGACAAGCACTCGCTGCAATTGGTCGTGTAAACCAAAAGCCTATCAATAAATAGGAACACATTCCCACAAGTTCCCAAAAAAAATAAATTTGGATCAAATTGGAACTAGTAACCAATCCCAACATGGAAGTATTAAAAAAACTTATATAAACGAAAAATCTCAAATATCCCTCATCGTGAGACATATAATCGTCACTATAAATAAGAACCAAGATTCCTACAGTAGTAATTAGTATTAACATAATAGAAGTAAGAGGGTCGATCAAGTATCCAAATTCTAAGGAAAAATCATTATTGATGGTCCAAGACCATAGATATTGATAGATAGAACTCCCTTTTATTTGTTGAATAGACAGGTGAACTGAGAATACCAGAGCTATACTTAAGAGTAAAATACTAGGAAAAGCCCATATGCGACGAAGATTTTTTGTTGCTGTCGGAATAAGAAAAAGGCCCAACCCCATTGACATAATAACTGGAAGTGGGAGAAGAGGGATTACCCAGGCATATTGATATGTATGTTCCATAAGAAAAGAAATAGCAATTTTTAATTGAAATTTATAGTTCTTTTTTTCTATAAAATTGTTTCCGATTCACCAAACCTATTCTTATTTCTTTCTGAATAAATTAAAAAATCAAAATAAGAATAAGAAAAAATACAGGAATTTTGATTTTTTCCAAATTTGTCTCATTGAAATATTCAAAAATGAAGAATGGGTTTAGTTGCTTAAATTCAAAAAGTTAATCAAAGAATTTCGTTATTTAGTTATTAGATAAAAAAAGATATTTATTAAAATAAAAAAAAAAGATTGAATCAGTTTACTTTCTATTCCTATTCTTTTTTTTATTTCTTTCTGTTAAAATGAAATAACTCTCTTATTTCGTAACTGATTGATTAAATTTCAACTATATTTTCATTTTATATTTATCGGAAATTCTCTAATATTCTTTACTTCATATAAAATGAAAATCCTAATGACTAGAATTATCTAAGTTTTAGAATATCTTGTTTAAGAGACTTATTTTTTTTTATTTCGACTGGAATTCTATTCTTGAATATCTTCCCAACTTAATTAACTATTTGAATTTTACCTTCGTTTTATCTGCCCATATTATATGAGGGCTTATACCCATTTATATATGGAGTATATTTGATATATAAATTGATTTAAATATAAAACCTTTGTATATAATAGATCTTTGTATATATTGTATATTATTAAAACAAAGTCTAAAATATATACGAAAAATACGCGAAAAACTCTTGTCTTATCCACATTAGACAAAATGAAGTAAAAAATAATTTCAAATTTCATTATCTTTCAGTATCTAAGTATAAATACTAAGAAAAAACAGAAAGAAGGATTGATTTGCGGCAATAGATGTCTTTCACATACAACTAGAAAAAACAAATTCCTCTTTTGAATGGCAGTTCCAAAAAAACGTACTTCGATGTCAAAAAAGCGTATTCGTAAAAATATTTGGAAGAAAAAAACTTATTTTTCCATAGTACAATCTTATTCCTTAGCAAAATCAAGATCATTTTTGAGCGGTAATGAGAATCCAAAACCAAAAGGTTTTTCTGGGTAACAAACAAATAATCAGGGTTTGGAATAATCTGAATTGACCGATCTCAAAGAAATTCCAATTATTTAATATTAATGAATAATTTGGATTAATTAATGAATGTACTTTTATGTGTCGAATTCCGGGGTACAATATTCTTAGAACTAATCCCTCTGTTATTCGGTTTTATAGAACAAAAGTTTTGGTATATTGTGTCCTCAGTATTCTTTTTTCCTATCAAAGAACTTTTGATATTTGATAATAGAATCCTCCTATTTTTTTATGAGGATTCTAGTATCAAAAGTAGAGTATTCTTGCAATAGGATTTAGAATTTCTACCTATCTTATCCAAAATTCACAAATAAATTCGTTTAGGACGGATAAATCGTATTAATAAGAGCATAAAGGCTTTGACTTTAGAAACTTTTCAAAAAAAAAATCTTTGTATTTAATGATTAAATTCTAATTTTCCTAAATTCTATGGATTCTCCCAATCTCGACGATTCGCGAGAAAATAACTATTATTCTTTTAAGTTAACTATTATTTCAAGTTAGCCGCCATGGTGAAATTGGTAGACACGCTGCTCTTAGGAAGCAGTGCTCAAGCATCTCGGTTCGAGTCCGAGTGGCGGCATTCTCGAAAAAGAATACAATAGATTAGAAAATGGATTCAGTTCGAAATTTCCAATTTTGTAATGGGACCTTCTCCTTATGCTATTTGCAACTTTAGAACATATACTAACTCATATCTCTTTCTCAACTATTTCAATTGTGATTACGATTCATTTGATAACCTTATTAGTTCGTGAACTTAGGGGATTACGTGATTCGGCAGAAAAAGGAATGATAGCTATTTTTTTCTCTCTAACAGGATTCTTAGTTTCTCGTTGGGTTTCCTCGGGACATTTTCCATTAAGTAATTTATATGAGTCATTGATCTTCCTTTCATGGGCTCTGTATATTCTTCATACTATTCCTAAGATACAGAACTATAAAAATGATTTAAGCACAATAACTACGCCAAGTACTATTTTAACGCAAGGCTTTGCCACGTCAGGTCTTTTAACTGAAATGCATCAATCTACAATACTGGTACCTGCTCTCCAATCTCAGTGGTTAATGATGCATGTCAGTATGATGTTACTAAGCTATGCAACTCTTTTGTGCGGATCCTTATTATCCGCCGCTCTTCTAATCATTAGATTTCGAAAGAATTTGGATTTTTTTTCTAAAAAGAAAAATAAAAAATTATTTAAAACATTTTTATGTAGTGAGATTGAATATTTCTCTGCAAAAAGAAGTGCCTTAAAAAACACCTCTTTTCCTTCATTTCCAAATTATTACAAATATCAATTAACTGAGCGTTTGGATTCTTGGAGTTATCGTGTTATTAGTCTAGGGTTTACCCTTTTAACTATAGGCATTCTTTGTGGAGCAGTATGGGCTAATGAGGCGTGGGGATCCTATTGGAATTGGGATCCTAAGGAAACTTGGGCATTTATTACCTGGACCATATTTGCAATTTATTTACATAGTAGAACAAATGCAAATTGGAAGGGTACGAATTCTGCGTTTGTAGCTTCGATAGGATTTCTTATAATTTGGATCTGCTATTTTGGTATCAATCTTTTAGGAATAGGTTTACATAGTTATGGTTCATTTACACTACCATCTAAATGATTACATAACATAAAACATTCATAAAATGAAGGTTTTTCCCATTTTTTTTTTGATTTGGGAACCCCTTTGAAAAGACGTTCAAAGGGGTTCTCAAAAATGGGAAATAGATCTAATTATACTTTTTCACTTTTTTAGAATTTTTTGGTTTTTCCATATAGAGCGGACTAGTTAAAAAAAGAAAATCCTATTTAGGATAATAATTGGATAAGAGAGCCTCTACCCTGTCAACGGATAGCGAGAGAACAAAATCCGGATAAATACCAATTCCTATTACTGGTAAAAAGATACAGATTAAAAGAAAGAGTTCTCTTGGTCCAGAATCCACAAAATTTGCGTTTGGAACATGAAATAACTTGTATCCATAAAACATCTGGCGTAACATAGATAATAAATAAATAGGAGTTAATATCATTCCAATTGCCATTACAAAAGTAATTAGCATTTTTGGCATTAACATAAATTTTGGACTAGTAATTAGTCCGAAAAATACTACTAATTCCGCAACAAAACCGCTCATTCCTGGTAAGGCAAGAGAAGCCATTGAAAAGCTACTAAACATAGTAAACATTTTTGGCATTGGTATAGATATCCCTCCCAGTTCTTCGAGATAAACAAGACGCATTCTATCACAAGTCGTTCCTGCCAAGAAAAATAGTGTAGCACCGATAAATCCATGGGATAATATTTGTAAAATAGCTCCATTTAGTCCAATGTTGGTTATGGAACCGATTCCTATAATTATGAAACCCATGTGAGATACGGAGGAGTAGGCTATTCTTTTTTTGAAATTTCGTTGACCAAGAGAGGTTGAAGCTGCATAGATTATTTGCACCGCTCCTATTATTACCAACCAGGGGGAAAATAGATAATGAGCATGAGGTAACAATTCCATATTGATCCGAATCAATCCGTATGCTCCCATCTTTAATAGGATTCCCGCTAAAAGCATACATGTACTGTAATGTGCCTCCCCGTGGGTATCTGGTAACCACGTATGTAGAGGTATAATTGGCAATTTGACAGCATAAGCAATAAGGAAGCCAAAATAAAGTAGTATTTCCAATGTTGCAGGGTATGATTGATTAATCAATTGTTCCAAGTCTAATCTTGGTTCGTTGGAACCATATAAGCCCATACCCAGAACTCCGATTAAGAAAAAAATGGAACCGCCTGCAGTATACAAAATAAACTTGGTAGCTGAATATAGACGCCTTTTCCCCCCCCACATGGATAAAAGTAAGTAAACAGGAATTAATTCTAACTCCCACATGATAAAAAAAAGTAAAAGGTCTCGTGAAGAAAATAATCCTATTTGACCGCTATACATTGCTAGCATCAGGAAATAGAATAATCGCGAATTCCGGGTAATTGGCCAAGCCGCTAAAGTAGCTAAAGTAGTGATAAATCCTGTCAATAAAATAGATCCTACTGAAAGTCCATCGATTCCCAATCTCCAGTGGAAATCAAAAACATCTATCCATTTATAATCCTCCTTTAATTGCATTAAGGGATCCTCTAATTGGAAATGATAACAGAATGCATACGTCATTAGAAGGAATTCTAATAAACAAATAGATATAGTATACCACCTAACGATTTTGTTTCCTTTATGGGGTAAAAAGAAAATTAATAAACCTGCAAATATCGGCAAAACAACAAGTATTGTTAACCAAGGAAAATAACTCATGATAAAGTAATAAAGACAAGATACGTTTTGACCAGAAAAGCCCATGCTCGATTATTTTGAGCACAGGCTTCTTCGGTAAAGAGGAATCAAACGATTCAAGTGGAGTTTTTTGTAACGTATCAATAAGATAGAGCCATGCTGCGGGTTGTTTCAGGCCCTAAATAAACGCGGACACTTAAAAAATCTGTTGGGCAGGCGGATTCGCATCTCTTACAACCCACACAATCTTCGGTTCTCGGCGCGGAAGCAATTTGCTTGGCTTTACATCCATCCCAAGGTATCATTTCTAATACATCTGTTGGACAAGCTCGTACACATTGAGTGCATCCTATACATGTATCATAAATTTTTACAGAATGTGACATTGGATCTAGAAATTTCCCTTTTCAACATAACAATTTTCGATCTGGTAAAAATGAAATTAGTACTATATTAAGTTATATGTATTGTAGACACCAGACGAAGCAATGGTTTATCCAAACTTTAATAAATAATGCAATATATTTCTTAATCTGTTTGTGAGAAAGCATGAAAAGAGCCAAGAGACTTGAATTTAAGGCTTCAACAGTCATAATTATATGAATTCTACATACTAATTCGAATTAGCTAAAAAATTGGCTACTATCTTTGCAATATAAATTATTGCAATTTGAATATTGCAATATCAATGAATTGCAAAAATGCAAAATTCAATAAGTAAAAAAGAATACTATGAAATAACCTACTTCAAAAAAGGGTATTCTCAAATAAAAATAAGAAAAGAAGACTCGAATTTTATTAATCTTAATGTTCCATATTATTATATATGCGCCTTTGTTTAGAGAAATCTATGTCTAATTATTCAAAAAATTCGATTGATTGATACGAGTTGATTTCCTGTTACGATGGATGGAAGAAAGAATTGATAGTCCAATAGCGGCTTCAGCCGCCGCAAGGGCTATAACAAAAATTGCGAAAATGTCTCCTTTTAATTGGCGACTATCAAATAGGGCAGAAAATGTTACGAGATTTAGATTAATTGAATTCAGTATAAGTTCAAGACATATTAGAGCTCTAACCATGTTTCGGCTTGTAATCAATCCATAGATACCAATCGAAAATAAATAGACACTCAAAAAAAGTACATGCTCAAACATCATTAACCAACTCCTTATCAATCTCGATTCATTTCAATATGAGGACAAGAATTGAACCGATTCAATTAATTAGAATAGAACAATTACGCAACAAAAGAGAAAATAAAGTATTTGTTGTGTTGACAGTAGATGGATTTTACTAAATCAAAATTGTTTTATTCTTTAGTTTTTTTTTTAGATTTGAAAATTCTAAGAATTTCTTATTGTCGAGCCATAGTAATTGCCCCTATTAAAGAAACTAGAAGAATTAGGGAAATGAGTTCAAAGGGAAGATAAAAATCGGTTGCTAAATGAATCCCAATTTGTTGAACATTATTTATGAGACCCTGTTCTACTATTTGGTTTGATCTTGTAGTCCAAAGAATTCCATACCACGAGGTATCTGGGATAGTAGTCATTAGTGAAAAAGGAATAGTTATAGAAACGAGTGAAGTAAACCCATCCCCAATAGTCCAATAATTCTTATCTTTAGACCATTCTGCGCCATTTACAAACATTACAGCAAATATGATCAAGACATTTATGGCTCCCACATAAATAAGAAGTTGTGCGACAGCTACAAAGTAGGAATTCAATAAAAAATAGAATAAGGATATACAAACAAGAACTAATCCCAGCGAAAAGGCAGAATAAATTGGGTTGGTAAGTAATACTACTCCTAGGCCCCCTAGTAGAAGAACAAATCCCCCAAATAGCACAAGAATCTCATGTATTGGTCCGGGTAAATCCATTATGGATAAGAAGAAATTAATAGTATAAAATTTTTCATGAACTGACTAAAACTAAAAGATTCAAGGAAAGAAAAAGGTATTAGGATATTTATATATAAATTGTATAGTTAGAAATCAAATCACGAAAATCTACTCTCATTTTAAATCATGAATAATTTGTAATAAGTGGTAGTTATTAATTTTTCTTTATAGTTAATAAAAAACTATTGGATTTTTCTAACAAAAAAATACTAGTACCTAGTAATCAGTAATCGTTCTTGAATTCCAAGATTTTTCTTCGTCTATTTTACTTTGAGGCGAATTCCTAATTGTTTGAATTGTGTAATCCCCCATTATAGAGATTGGTAACCGACTCAAAGCAATTTGATTGTAATTCAATTCATGACGATCATAAGTAGAAAGTTCATATTCTTCAGTCATTGATAAACAGTTTGTCGGACAATATTCAACACAGTTACCACAAAATATACAAACTCCGAAATCAATACTATAATTAAGCAATTGTTTCTTTTTAATATCCTTTTCAAATCTCCAATCCACAAGGGGTAGATCTATTGGACATACACGAACACATACTTCACAAGCAATACATTTATCAAATTCAAAGTGTATTCGCCCGCGGAAACGCTCTGGTGTAATTGATTTTTCATAAGGGTAGTGAATCGTTACAGGTAAACGATTTGTGTGGGATAAGGTAATTACGAAACCTTGACCAATGTATCTTGCGGCACGTATTGTTTGTTGACCATAACTAATGAACCCAGTTATCATAGGGAACATATTCTAAATATCTATGAAAAAGGTATGTTTCTTTCTCTTGTTTGAGAGAACTTTTGCGTTGAAGATATTCTTACTGTTATTGTATTATCTTATTTATAGTGAAACTAGTTGGGAAGAAGTTGTTAATAAGAGATTGCCCAGAGAAATAGGTAAAAGAAATTTCCATCCAAGATTTAATAACTGATCCATTCTCATCCGGGGTAAAGTCCATCTTATTGTGATAGAAATGAAGAGAAATAAAAAAGCTTTAGTTAATGTAATAAGGATCCCCATTATCATTTCCAAAATTCCCACAATTTTATTCATTTGGAAAAATCCAAAAAAGGATATATAGGGAATAGAAAAATTCCATCCACCTAAGTAGAGAACAGTTACAAATAAAGAGGAAACTAATAAATTTAGGTAAGAAGCAAGATAAAATAAACCATATTTAATACCGGAATATTCGGTTTGATAACCCGCTACTAATTCTTCCTCTGCTTCTGGTAAATCAAAGGGTAATCTTTCACATTCTGCCAAAGAAGAAATTAGAAAAACTAGAAAACCTATAGGCTGACGCCAAAGATTCCATCCAAAAAAACCATATTTTGACTGTGCTTCAACTATATCAACCGTACTTGAACTGTTAGATAATCATAGTCGATGATAACATCACAGTCCCCACCGCTATTCCAAAACCGTACATGAAACCTTAGCTTCATACGGCTCCTCTATGATCAGAAAAAAGGATTATTTCTTTTCCATCTTATCCCCCGGCGTAGATAGAATTAGGTAAGATAAAATTGATTGGAAAGTCCTAAATTAGACCAAAGCAATTCTGTCTGCTAAAATAATAAAAAAGCGCTTCCGAATTGATCTTATCCTTTATATAATAAAATGACAGTTTTTTCTTATTCAGTAATAACTTAATATTGTAATAAAACACTCGTTATAACAATTAATAAATGAAAAGAATTGGATATTAGTTCACGAAGAATTCCATTCTCTATGAATAGAGATAAAAGAAAGAATAAATAAGGATCTTTTTTTGTATTGCATTCCATATCTTTTGTTCTATTCTTCTTTCCCGGGGAAGGGGATACTTAAAAAGAAAAAAGAAATAAAGGGTTAATTCGTTCTTGATAGCTATTTCCTTAACAAGTGAATGGGAATATACTCTGGATCGGAATCCGAAGAAAGTACTACTTGATCATTTCCACCAATTTCAAGCCCTTATTATGATTCCTTTTAAGAAGAAGAATGTCTAATGATTTAGATTCTCTCATTACTAATCCTTTATGTACTTTAGTGTTCCTAATCCTTCACTAACTTTTTATGGATTTTTTTATATGGTTATAAGTTCCAGTAATAACTAAAAATATTCTAGTAATGGAATTCCATATCGTAAATCCTTTATTCTTGCCCGCTTCAAGATATGATGACTAATCAAACAATCTCAATCTTGGGGTAAAGAGTTTACACTGTTTATGTTTACTTCAACTTTTTCTTGTACGTAGGAAATGAGATTTTTGATTTTTACTACAAATTAATAAGTTGTTTTGTTTCACTCATATAGCTATCTAGTTTGACTTGCCGACCTGAATACAGAATAAGAAAAGGAAGATAAGTATTCAATGGATTTAAGAGGAAAATCTCCTTTTTTAACGAATCACACGTAGAGATATTGCTAGCACACAAAAAGTTAATGGTATTTCATAACTAATAGATTGAGCAGCTGCTCGTAGACCACCTGAAAAAGAATATTTATTATTTGAGCTATATCCTGCCATAAGAAGACCAATAGGAGCAATACTAGAAATGGCAATCCATAAAAAAACACCAATACTAAGATCAGCTAAAACAAAATGATATCCAAAAGGGATAACTAAAAAACTTAATAAAACAGATATGACTGCTATAGAGGGTCCAATGCTAAATAAAGGAATCTCTCCTCGGGATGGGAGGATATCCTCTTTAAAAATAAGCTTAGTTCCATCTGCTATAGCTTGAAGCAGTCCTAGGGGGCCGGCATATTCAGGACCAATACGTTGTTGTATCGATGCGGATATTTCTCTTTCTAACCACACAATTACAAGTACTTCTATTGTAATTCCCAGTAGGAGGGTCAAAATAGGTAGAATCCATATCAGTCCATAGACTTCTTTTAATAATTCCGATTTCGAAAAAGAATTGATAGTTTCTACCTCTACCCTATCTATTATCATTTCAACGATCAACTTCCCCCATAATGATATCTATACTACCTAATATCGTCATGATATCAGCCAATTTCATTTTTTTAACTAGCTGAGGAAGAATTTGTAAATTAATAAAACCGGGTGGACGTATTTTCCATCTCCAGGGGAAAAGACTGTCATCTCCTACCAGATAAATTCCTAATTCGCCTTTTGGAGCTTCTACTCTTACATAAAGCTCTTGCTTTGATAATTCAAAATTTGGAGAAGGTTTTTTACCAAGAAATCTATATTCAAAATCATTCCATTCCGAATTCTTTGCTTTCTTAAAGCGTTGGGCTTCTAAATTCTCATAAGATCCTCCAGGAATTTTTTCTATAGCCTGTTGAATAATTTTAACGGATTCCTTCATTTCACCAATTCGTACTAAATAGCGAGCTAATGAATCTCCTTCTTTTTGCCATTGGACTTTCCAATCGAATTGATTGTAAGACTCATAAGGATCAATTTTACGAAGATCCCATTGTATTCCAGAAGCTCGTAACATTGGTCCTGATAAGCCCCAATTTACAGCCTCTTCTCCGCTAATAAAACCTACCCCTTCAACTCGTTCTAAAAAAATGGGATTCTGTGTAATAAGTTGTTGATATTCAACAACTCCTCGTAAAAAATAATCACAGAAATCTAAACATTTCTCCGTCCATCCATAAGGTAGATCGGCAGCTACTCCGCCGATGCGAAAATAATTATGCATCATTCGCATACCTGTAGCAGCTTCAAATAGATCATATATCAATTCTCTCTCTCTAAAAATGTAGAAAAAAGGAGTCTGTGCGCCGAGATCCGCCATAAAAGGCCCAAGCCATAATAAGTGAGAAGCTATACGGCTCAATTCTAACATAATTACTCGAATATAGCTGGCTCTTTGAGGTATTTGAATATTCTCTAAGAATTCTGGTGCATTTACTGTTATTGCTTCTGTAAACATAGTAGCTAAATAATCCCACCGTGTTACATAAGGCAAATATTGTATAATAGTTCTGTTTTCGGCGATTTTTTCCATCCCTCTGTGTAAATAGCCTAATATGGGTTCACAATCAACAACATCTTCACCATCGAGAGTAACGATCAGTCGAAGAACACCATGCATTGATGGGTGCTGAGGGCCCATATTGACTATCATTAGATCTTTTCTTGTAAACGGTAGACTCATATTCTTTTTTCTTCCTTAATTCATTATTCCATGAATTCCTCAAAACGAGGCTCATCAAAATGCAAAATCTAAGACTACTATAAGACTACTAATAAAATAAGAAAAAAATTCGAACGATTAAATTACTTCTCCCGAATATCCAACTGACTTATTAATTTCTTATAACGTACTCTATTTTTCTTTGCCAAATAAGCCAGCAAACGTTGACGTTTTCCCAAAAGTCTTCGTAGACCTCTTTCCGATGAAAAATCTTTTTTGTGTAATTCCAAATGTGAAGCAAGTCTCCGTATCTTATTGGTGAAACTGAATACTTGAAATTCAACAGAACCCCTGTTTTCTTGTTTTTCTTCTTTAACCATAAATCAAAAAATTTTTCTACCTCCTTTCTTTTTCATATATTTTTCTGATCAGGAAAAATAAAAAATTATGTCAGTTATTTTTAAGTTATTCGAATCTCGTACACACAAAAATTTGCAATTATTCATCTACTGCTGGAATCTATAATTTGGATTTATTTTATCGATGCAAATTGGATTTGGATAGAAGGGTACATTCTTTTATTTTAGATCGAAGAAATGTTTCTTCGATCTAAAATAAAAGAATTTTGCTGATTTATTTATTGCTATATCCAATTTATCGAATTGATACACCATTTAATTGATATCATTTAGCAAAATGAAACACAGCATATGTATCCATCTTTTGGCTCGAGAATTTCACGGGAGAGAGATATAGTATAAGAAATAGGCTATTAAGTAACTCTAAATGAATTGTGGATACATCTGTATCCTTAACATACTGAAACGACTGCCATTATTCGTATCAAAGCAATAGCGATTCTTAAAAGCTAAAT